AATGCTAAGCCCGAACGTCCCGGTGCCCTTCTTAGTTAAGCTTCGCACTCGCGGGTTTCTGAACGTGAACAATTTTCATTGCCTATTTCATAGCCTATCTTCTTTCTCGATAGAAAGCATGTCCTCTTCGAGTTCGAGGGAAGGGCGATAGCTTACAGTCTCCTGCTCAGCAGATAGTCTGACTTCGTTGTCGGCTTGGATCGTAACGATGCTTCCTTTGTAGCGGAATTTCAAACACTGATGATATGTAGAAGAGATTGCCCCAGCTTGATGAAGCCACGGTCTCCCCAACAATAGATTGAAGGTTGCCTTGATATCTAGGACATGGAACTCTGTCATAAGGCTGAGTGGACTCACTTGAAGATCAAGGGTAAACTTGCCCCTTGCAGCTCTCTTCGAAAGAGAGTATGCTCTTCTTGATGCAGACGATGGAGTAAGGAGAGATTCTTTCAAGCCGAGAGTTTTGACAATTTAAAAAGAAATCCACTAGGGATTGGTCGAGATTCCAAGATTTTAACTTTTAAATATATACCACCAAGCCTCAAAAGGAGACCACAACAAAACGGACAAGATAAGATTGGTATCTTTCCGAGTAACCTTACATTAAAAAAAAAGGGACGTTGAAGAATTCTGCCAGGGACACCAGGGACATCTGTTCTAAAAAGGCAAGAGTACAGTACCATCGAAGGAAGGCTAGCCAGTCCTGAACCCAAGATCTAAGGGACAGACACTCAGTGAGATCTTTCAACTCCTCTGACGCATACACATCGTCAGGAGGAAGTCGAAGCTCCTGAGGTTTCGTTTCCTCTCTTTCCGAATAAATGAGATGAGGTATTCACGAAGATAAGGGTGAAGAGGAAGACCACGACCAAACCACCATTCCAGGGGTATACTGCGACGTGTAAACTGGACATAGAGTCTCTCGAACTGAGAGCCAATCAATTCGCGAAATAAGCCGCCGCAGCACCACCGACCCGACCGTACGTATGGTGAGCTCTCAAAAGAGCTCTGATAGAGATCCGACTGAAATCCTTGCTCAATCCTCATATCCGAAACATCTTAGGTAAAACTGATGAGCCTTTATTTAGTTGCTGAATTAATCTTCCACCCTTAGTATAAGCTATAAGATCAGAGGCTATTCAAGATTGTTTATATCCTTTTGTACGCTAGGTTGTATAAGGAAGAATGAATCTATGATAATAAAGGGAAAGCTTTATTAGAGGATATAAAAGTGGACCCTAGCTAGAAGGTAAAGAGCTTTTACTTCCTTAGCCAATGGAAAAGAAAAATAGAATGAGGTACTATTTGACAGCTAGCAAAGGTTTAGGATTATCTGAGACTTTTTCTTTTGTTTTGTATTTATATGCATGTCTCGTGCAAGACTAATTTCTCCGTAGGGTTTTCCTAGTTTTGTAGGAGTTTTAGAGGTCTTTCTAGTCAACTGTAAGTCTCAAACTAGACGCAAGACAGTCTATAGCTTTACGTAAGAGATGGTCGAGATCACCTGCGTATGTCCTCTAGGAGACGGCTTGGCTGGAAGGTTGTATGCGGGAATACGGACTGATGCTAGAGTGCAAAGTCCAGTACGGTAAGATACGGGTTAGTCCCATTGAGATCGTACAAGGATATAGAAATATATGAGAGACTTGCTTTACTTAAAGTAAGTGTTCCATCCGGAAAGTTGAGTAATTTTTCGGAAGTAATTTGCATATTAAAGTTATTTTTACACTTAACACAAAGTAAATTTTTCTTATTTTTTTAATTATAAAGAGTCGATGATATGTAAAAGTAATTTCTTTTTGAAGTCATTCTAATAGGCATATTAAAGTTATAAATTCAAGAATTTAACCAAAAAACACGGTGTTTTATAAAAAAATGAAATTTTCAATGAACTTATTATATAAAGGGGGAAATTGAATTTATGCCAAAAATTACGGTGTTTTATAAAAATGTGAAGTTTGAAATGTAACTTAGGAAAGGAAAGATGGTTGATGCCATTTTTCACGGTGTTTTTTGGCTGTTTTACTTTTTCCTTCGGGGAGCTCATTTCAAATGTCCAACTTTCATGAAACCCCGTAAAAATCGATTGAATTTGCGTGTAATTATATTTAATATGCCTATTAACATATGCCTATAATAATAATAGACCTAATATATGAATATGAGTTTTAAACAGAAGGAGTAAGGAAGCTTATAAAATTTGTAAAAGTATCCCTATTAAAAAAAGTACCGTTAGGTATTATATAGGGATTTTCTTACAGGAAGTTTAATATTGTAAACTTTCCCTATTTAAAATAGGTCATTTCTTACCCTGTAATAAACTCTTAAAAGGTAGTTATATACGACAGAAGGCGAAAGGAAGTCGTAAAAATAGACCTATTAAATAAGGAATTTTTTTACCCTTTCTCTTTTTGAATGAGATGGGGCTTACCTTGCTAAAGATGTTTTTATCCATTGCGAGAAGTTCCTCCAGCCCTTCCCGCCTTATCTCTTCCATCCCGCGGTGAAGCTCTCGGCTTGGACCTTGCTTACCTTTCTACCCCCGCCGCTTGCTGATCTTGCTCCTGAGTCCTCTCTTTGCCTTTAGTGGGAACTCTTATCAGACTGACGAGTTGGTTAATCAAGGATTCTTTTCTTATTCAGGTAAGGTCATCAAAGTAGAATAGATAGCACACCCTCGATTTCTCTCCTTTAAAGCAGTTTTTTATTTTATAAGAACTGTAAGAGCTTAGTTTTCCTCCAATGCCTACTTCTAAGACTGCCTCCACAGGGATTCGTTAAGAGCTCAAATCGGTTGCAGTTTGACTATCTATCTTCCTCCCTCACTAAAAAGCTAAAGATCTTACACAACCATTCAACTATTCAAAACCATTTATTCTTTTGCATTCATAGAGTAAACTGCATTCAAATAAGTGGTAAAGACTCCAATAAAACTAAAAGAAAAGGAAGAATTGAAGGGCAATAAGATAAAGCATAGATGCCTATTTAGCCTACTGACTGCTTTACCTACTTAATGAATGGCAAAGAAAGACTCTATTCCATAGCTTCTGCTTGTCCTCGCTTAGCACGCATACATGTGATTCTTCTTCGCTTACGCTCCTTTTATCTCCATTGGTAAAGGAAGACTCGCTAGAAAGAGAATTGGCTACTTTCTTCCTTCGAGTTCGATCCCTGTACTGTGCCTATTCACTCTTCCTAAGGCTATCGAGAAGGGATTGATTCTATTTACAGACAGCTTTCCTTCTTGTCCACGCTTTGAAGGCTATGAGACAGATTCACAGTAAGCACAGCTCTTGCTTATCCCCCCTTGCCATCTATTCATGCTTGGCACACTAAGAGAGGAAGGATTGCCACGCAGGGTTGGGCTTCTTAGTGAGCCTTATTGTTTTGTTTGTGCCTAAGGTCATAGAAGGGGGAGGAAGATCTATCCCTAAGAGCTAAGATAAGTCAGAGCTAAGAAAGACAGACTAGAAAGAGAATGCTACTACTCCGATTACCTATTATCCCCCTTATCCACGCTTTGACTTGCCTTAATGATTGGTCCCCGTAGACAGGTATTGCTTCAATGCCCTTGCTATCTTCAAAGGTAGAAGAAGGTTAAGGAAGAGCAATGCTTACCTTACCATACAATAGTAGATTGGTCCATTGGGAGCTACTACTGATTCCGGCTTGGGATTCTTAGAGCTCCAAAGAAAGGTCAAAGAAGGCAGGGAATCACAGACATGTAATGAATTGAATAAAGAAGGCCGGCAAGGTAAAGATAGAGCTCCACACATAGTTTATAGTTCAGCGCAAGGCTAGCTCTCATTTATTATATGCTGGAAAACTGCCTGCCCTTAGGGGACCTTGTGATTCATCTCGCGTCCTATCTACACACGTACTTGTCTCGTTCCGAGTGCTAGGACCGAACTAATCCGAATCCTTCTACCAATAAGATCTTAACCAGCCATTGAGTAGTAGCTCTTGTTTATTCAGCGGATCGACGAGAGAGGCCATTCTGCAACCTGAAAAGCCTTATGCGCCTTATTTTCTTCTTCCTAACTATTCTATGCGTGCGTCTCCATGGCTAGAAGTGGGAAGAGCTTCCATAACTTGTGAGACTGTACTCAGTCTCTCTTAGTCTTTCTTATTCTCATTTACCTTCGCCTTCTTCTTAGCCTTTGGCTTCTTTTCTTCCTTCGACTTGCATGTGTTAAGCATATAGCTAGCCTTCCTTCTGACTGAGCAAAATAGGAAATTTCGATCCGCCGGAACATAAGCTTTCTTATCTGGGCGCCACCCGCGGCGGAACAGTCTTAAGTGGGTGCGGAGTCGAACCGCATGAGGATTTACAGTCCCAGATGCCCGGCTCTTACGGATTTACAGTCCGCTGGAGCTACCTGAACCACTTTCCGAAAGTCTCTTTCTTTCTTTACGTAATTTCATTTCATTTAATTAAGTCCTTACCGGGCACAGGTGAACAAGTACAGTCAAGGGAAAAAGACAAAAAAATCTTTTGGTTAGCAAAGAGCACCCCTATTATATTAAGGAAGCACACCAGCTAAGGTACGAGTGGAATAGACAGGAACGAGAATCAGAGAGTTTAACGAAGCGTTGCACTCCTTCGTCGACTTTAATCCTACCACGGAGTAACCCTTGATTTTGAGTGGCTAAACGCTCTACCTTCGTAAGGTATGTAATTCGCTCTTTCTGCTCATGGAAGTTCCTTGCAAAAGCGCTCCGGTAATTACAGGAAAGCTTTTGTGTTTGGTCGGACAGGAGTCTGCTTTCGAAGCATCTGGTTTTTGTTTTATACTTTAGCCAATAAGTAAGTTCATTTCCACTTTCTTGACTTGACATCAAGTAAGAAGAAGAAGATCAGATCGAATCGATTACTACTATCTATCGACTTGCTTGCTAAGACTTCCCAATTAGTCTAGTATGTCTCAGTGCTAGCAAGCAAAGCTGTCTATGAATTACTTTCTTTCAACAAAAGAATGGATTAAGGTGATAGAGTGTTACAGGAAAGGCTAAAGAATGGATTAAGGTGATAGAGTGTTACAGGAGAGGCTAGGCTTCGGAATTGAAAAAGTGCTCTTTTTCGTCAGCAAATTTCGCTCATCAAGTTCTTCTTTGATCTTCCGCTGGTAGCGACACCACAATATTCATCCATTTGGGATCATAGCGCTCGATGTTGAATCGACCATTCAATAGCGCTCGCCTTTGCATTTCCATTTGCCTTCGCCTTTCCATTATCTTTCGCCATCGCCTTCGCGATTCCTTTTTCCATGTTCCTTTCCTTTTGAGAGGACGGAATGGAAGAAAAGTAATGAAACCTGCGATGGCTACTGAATAACCTCCCTTGATTTTCTTAATATAAAAGCCTTTGACCTTTTTTTTCGTTCGCCAAATCTTTATCAGTTCCATCCAAGCTCGGATTTGTATGAATCTTCGTGGAAGAAGAAGCGGTTCACCAGCCACTACATCTGTGGATCCCACCAAATCATTAAACCTGGCGGCTGCTCGCTCTTTGATCATTGATTCACCGGCCACTAGATCGATGAAGAATCTCTCCAAAATATGCTCTTTGATCATTGATTCACCGGCCACTTTATTCTTAAAAAAGCAGGCGGTCACTTTATTCTTAAAATACCAGGCGACATCCTTTTTCTTCAACCTGGCGGCTGCTCGCTCTTTGATCATTGATTTACCCAGGGAACCCACTTTATTCTCAAACCTGGTGGCTCGGTTTTTTGGCACTCCTGTAAGCTCATCTTGCATACAAATGATGGGGGTCCCAAGTCCTGCATCCAACAAGAACATTTTACCCCTTAAGCGTAAGACTGAAGATTGTAAGGCGTTACCTCGGAATAAGGAAAAACTGGAATTAGCTCTTGGAAATGATCGATTCAAATAGATGCTCGTCATAAGCTTTTTGATTTGATCCTCTTCCTCCTCTTCCTATTGATCTTGATTAGTTCCAGCTTGTTGAGAGTTCTCTTTTCTTTTCTTTCTGGACCGGACCCATTTTTAGACCGTCTCCTGAAACACCTGCTTATCCCGCATGTGCTTTCGGAGCCCCCACTCATTCAATCACTTGCTTGTGATTGCAGCCATTCCCCGAAAAGGGAGAGACGAGGGAATCGTCCGCTCCCGTTCATGTGACGAAGCGAACATCGTTAGGTCCCGAATTCTGCGACCCCCCTACCCTCATTTCCCGTAAGTGAGAGCACTGCCCGAACTCCATTCTAGAGGGCCACCTGCGCTACCAATCCATCTAAATAAGGTCTTCTCCCGTCTTCTTCCCTGTTCCTATGGTCTTGATCTGCAAAGTGATTTCCGAAAGCTCCCAATAGGCCAACGCTTCTATTATAATTAAGTAAGTAGGAAAGAGCTTTAGATGGGATTCACACGCAGCTTCTTATTTTTTCTTTTTTTACCCTACGCGCCTGCTCTTAAGGGGACCTGGGATGAATCTCCGACCGTAGCGTAGCCTTCGCTGCCCTTTTATCCAATGATGTTTAGCAATCGAAAGGACCGGTCAAACGAACTGATTCGTTTCCTAGTCTCCGATCGATTTCGTACCGTCATTGTAGAGGGAATTCTCTCTTTCCGCTACTAACTGCAAAGGCACTCGAGAGAGTAGGACTGACCACCTCACGTTTGGGGTTCCGTTGGTAATACGCCCTCTATGATTCCCAAATCCCCTCACGCCAACGCAGGAGTTGGAGGGTACACCCATGCATATGTTTAGCTCTTGGCTTCGGTTCCCTACTGTCTAATCTCCTAGGCCTCTCAGCTGACGTCCGAAGAATCGATGGTCCCTCCAATTACTTATGGAACCCCTTTGTTCGTATCACTCATCGGCTCCGCTTAGGTCCCTCTCGATTCTCCCCGGATTGGAGGATCACCTTTGACCTGCCCGAACTGCTAATATAGCTAGTCTGCGTGCCGATCGTTTCCCAGAGGTAGGAGCGGTCCCCTTTCGGGAGAGAAAGTGAGTCACTGCTGTCCAACTTAACCGGGCGATTCCGACAGCGTCCCTTGGCCTGGTCACCTATTAGAACACACGATCCATGTCTCACTTTGATCTCACACCCTCATTCTCGTTTGAATTTTGGAGCTCGACCTTCGTTGCTCGGATGCGCTTGACTGAAGAGTCCTCGACAGGTCATTAGCCAGAAAGTTCCAAAGGGAGAACAAGTCTGAGACTCACTCGGCTATATCCTCCTCAGGACCTGCCCGACATGCTGTTGACTTGGAGATGAATTCTCCGGCCGTACCTTCTGCGGTCGTTACGCTTGGTCGGTCATGTTGGGACCAAAGAAAAGTGGAAGCTTCAACCGTGTCGATGGCATTATAACTAAAGAAGTACGCGACCTCCAAAATCAACATCTACATCCCGTCGCTACGCTTTCAGTCCTTTCAATGTTCATCTTCCGGTGATCAGCGCTCTTGTTCACGAAGCCAACCGAGTTGCTCATGGGAAGGAGCATGTGAGGGAGAAGGACCATTATTCGTCTCTTCGAACGGAGCCCAGGTTGAATCCGCCCCCTGGTTTTCTTTTTTTTTTTACTATGTATAACCTCCTCATCAACAGACGTTTCCCGAATAACCATTCATTTAATGAAAAACCTGCGCTTGTTAGCAGCTGAATCACTCTCTCCTCTCGTAGTGGGCCTCTTTTCTTTCCCCCGCTGGCATGAGGTAAGGGCCCATTCCACTAGCTCTTCTTCTTTTGAGAAGAAAATAAATAGAGGGGTGCGCTTTCCCTTTGAATGAGTAGATCTTCCCGCCCCCGAACTCGAAAAGTAAGCATGGCATCCATCCTTAAGCTAGATAACAGGAAGAAAAAGAGTGATAACTCGGGGAGGCATCAGCTTTACGTTCCCCATACCATATCATTACATACGAAATTCTTTCATTTCTTTTTTTATATTACGAAAATTTGAAAGATGTTATGGAGGGTTGTCAATCCATGCTACTGGGCAGATCTTTCCACTTCCCATTCCCTTCCTCGCTCATCTCAGCGGCCGCCTCTCGATCTAAATGTGCCCCCAGCGGAAGAGATTGAGCCTGACTCAGAAGAAGTGGAGCTACGTCGTCACATGGAAGAACATCTTTTTAGGCGCTTAAGGGACAAATCCCCCCGGAACGAATCCCGATCTGCCTTTCCAGCAGGCACGGGAGACCGCTCAATTGAAAAGGCAAATGATCGAACGTATGATGGAATTAGATCCCGATCACTCGGATTTTTGGCGAACGCACCAATCTAAGCTAATTACGGATTGCCTTCTGACGAATAGACAAATAGATTATGCGCCGCGCCAGCTGCAACAAATGCTTTTTCCGTTTCTGAGGCAGCATCTCTATCAGCTAGTCGCTACTAGAGTTTTTAAGGCGTTTGCGCAATCGGCTTGTTGGTTGGTGGCTTTTGTAATCTAATGGCACTAATGCCACTCTGAAATGAAGAAATCCCTTCTGATTCATGTGCACAAGCTCCCTCTGAAACCAGGATATAAGCCTTTGCTTCACTGGCTTCATGGTCAACTTCAGTCATGAGATGAAAGATCATGGCAAGATTGATGCCATGATCAAATTCAAAACTCACACCGTCGCCAAAGTCCTTATTGACAATGGGTCAGGACTGAATGTCCTGCCGAAGGTACCCCCCAAACTCAGCTTAATCCCTCTACCAAAGTCAGTGTTTGAACGGAACTGGTTGCTTACTTACTTTTAGCCTCGGGATACTACTTTTCCAGGAAATGATTTTTGGGAAATCTGGACATTCTATCGATTTTCCGGACAGCTATAGTTTTAGACCGTCTACTATCTCAAGCTCAAGCATCTTCTCTTTCTCTACGTAATTGCGCTCAACCAACGGGCCGGGCAGAGGTGCGAAGCGAGAAGGTTTTCACGCGTGCAATGACAGAAGGACAGAAGCGCCTTCCCTTCGGCAGGAGAATTCTTTCGTGTCTTGCGTATCTCAATCTTCACGCGTTAGCTGGGCCCCTGATCCGCGTAGACCAAGGGCGAACACTCATCGTTTTCTATTAGCAGAGATCGGTTCTAGGTTGCTTTTTAGTAAGGGATAGGAACTTTAGGGAAGTCAAGTTGAGCCTAAACTAGCGTCCTCACCTTATGCTCCCAAAATGACTCTCTGGCACTTTCTCCCTTACAAGGAGAAAAAGGAAGTCCCGTAGAAAGAAGTCATCAAAAGACTACAGCTCATAGTCAATCCCCAGCTCTTGCCGGCATAAGCGGTCGTCAGCTTTGACTTGGCAGTAGGAAGAGTCTACAGGCCTAACCCTATTACCACAGGCGTTGGAACTACTCTAAGGACTCTCCCCCCGCCGGCAGAAGTAGGTAATCGGGTCCCCTAAGAAAGATTGTAGGGACTTCAGCAACTTCCTTTCTCTATGGGGCTATTAATGCCACTCTTGGGCGAGAGACTCCGTGGTAGAGTTGCCCTCTCTCTTCACAGAATGGCTTTAACCATCTCTTAGTTGCAAGGTGGTGGCATTCTCATCAATCAAGCGGTGCTCCAAGGCGGAAGGAGAAGCAAGGGGCGTAGCGTTGAAAGGGCTTTATCTGGTCGGTCGGCTCCCTCTCCTATTCGCGATAGGGTTCTATTCTAAGCGAGATCCCAGAAAAAGTGAGGCTGCCCTCATGAAGCTAGGATTGAAGGATGCTATTTAGTATTTAGACAGAAGGGAGGGTCTCATACATCAGCTTTAGCGACACGCCCCATTGTGCTCTCTATTCGCATAGGCATCACCTTCAGGATATCATCCTCCATTCAGAGTGCTCTCTTCCTATTTCATTCAACAGTCAAGTAGGCCCTTGGACAACCAGTGAGAAAGGGCTTTAGGGATGGGGATGAAAAAAAGGCCAAAAGGTACATAGCTATCGATTTCTTTGTGCGTTGATCACAAGAGTTAGCGATTGGTGAGGGCTTTGGCAAGTGCCTGCTTTTATTCCGGTTTGAACTGAAAGGCAAGGAGCGTAGCAGCCACTATGAGCTTTAGCCTAGCCCTTCGGTAAACATTCAAACTGACACGGCTATCTCACTCTTCAACTCCGCCAATCAGGCTTTTTGACCTACACTTTTAGCAATTTATAACCAATCCACAGATTGAACAAGATTCATCCCTTGGAAGCCCTAGAAAAAAGTTTAGCCAATCAGGCATTTTGACTTACACTTTTCGCCATTTCTCACTAATCCACTGAAAAAAGAAGAAGCTTCGCTCTTCAATCTGCACCGAAGACGCTCCTCTACTCAGTCCCAGGATCCTTCAGATCAGGTTTCAAAAGCCAGGAAAGAAAATCCACTGAGAAAGGGCTGTAAAAGCCAGGTGCCCCAGGATTTGCTTTGAAAGCAAGGAAAGGGTCTTCAAGACAGGGGAATTCTCGTGGATCACTAACGGTACCTCAGATCTTGGAGGTAGGAATTAGCTCATTAATCTTTTCTCGCTAACGTCCCTTTCTTATGCAATTTCTAGAGGAGAAGGTGGGTGGTGCGAAGCAAGCGAATCGATAAGAAAGAATGAAAGGAGCGAGGTAGGAGCTGAATCGGAAAAGGAGCGGATGGTTCATGTAGCAGTGGAAGAGTCAGTCGCCTTTTATGAAGTCTGGGCTTTCGAGATCGAATCGTAGCCAAAGTCTTTTTCCAGGTTTTCAAATATCTGGTTCGAAAGGACCAGGAAAGCGCGGGAAAACTTCCCAACGCCACCGTTTCGCACTCCCCACGGATCAGCCTCACCATCATGCAAATGCAGAGGTATCTCACTTGCGCAGAGCTCGCTACCGACCTCAGATGAATGTGGTAAGCATGGTTCTCCCCATCAAGCTCTATCTTTAGGAGGGATTCGGGGACAAGCGAAACTCACTCGAGAAGGGCTCTATCAGAGCCAACAACGCGATTCAGAATTTCATAAGGTCCCTGATGAGACCTCAAAAATGAAATCTCTGAGCTGGACTCGTCTGCGAGCTACCTATACCCGTACCAAGGCAGGAGCTAAACCAGAATGGAGGTCTCCTGGTTGGGTTCATCAACAGGTTCAATATTCTATAGACAGAATAGCATTTGAGGGTGGGCTTTCCAACATCCAATTTTGGGACACGAAAGATTCCGAAAGTCGTGTTTTGCTAGGCAAAGGTATAGTCATTTTTTAACATATTGAGAGTTGCGAGGAACCTTCTACACTGTTGCTTTCTAGTTTTCATCCTGCCAATCTATCGATGTTGTTTGTAGTCCCTGAAATGCGATCTTGATCTGCTAATCTTTTGAGGTAATCCACAAAGTGATGATTGATTTCCACAGGGCTTGCTCGAGAGCTACCTTCCTGCTATGCTTTCTTTCTTGGGTCAACCAAGTCATTCAATAGTCCAACAAGCTTTGCTGTCGCCGGGCACATAGAGAAGTAGTTCTGCTCTGTTCAGTATCATAAGTACTGGATGTTCCTGGAAGGGGTATGTCCTAAGTAGTTGCTTTCCCTTCTTCTGCGATATAGCTGGTGGCTTTCCCGGTGGGATGTAATGCAAAATCGTAATAGAGGGTCCCCCGCCACTATATCGCTAGTCGGTCTCTTTTTCCGGCTGGATGAGTGGTCGATCGGATGCTTTCGTCTGCTCTAGTCTTCCCCTCTGGTCACTGCACAGAGGGCGTATAGGAGCGCACCTCCGTTCCAGACCTCGAGCGAAGGCCCCTTGGTGACCTTTTCTGTTTCGTTAAGGAGACTTGTCAACGGTGGTGGTTCGGAAAGCGGATCGTTCCCCTTTATCTTGAACGACAAGTGTCACTACCCCCCCTGGTCCAAACTGGGTCTGGCGGAGCGATGTCACGACTGTAAGAAAATCTCTAGTTTTGGTGAGGCACGACTCGGAGGAAGAGATAGATCCAGCTTTTAGGGAAGTAAGGGAAAGGAACGGATAGAAAGAGCTCGTTCAGGGAAGGTAGGTGGTGGGGGGGAAGGAGAACTGTCCATAGTCGTGAGAGTAGTCCTAATTTCGTTCTAACTGAGCTAGCTCGTGGCTTGGTCTTCAGTGACATGATCTTCCCTTGGGTTACTTTTCTGCCTATTGACTGACTCCCCTGCATTTCAATTTTATCTTCTCGATAGCCAGATAGTGAAGAAAGAAGGGCGGTCTCCATCCTTTTCCTCATAAGTAAGTAAGTGCCGAGAGCTTGCTTGCTATTGAGCTACGGAGATTCGTTCCTCAGAAAAGAAAGAGTCTCCGTTATCTATGAAATTCTGTTATTAGCTTATTCAAAGGGAATGAGCTAAAAGCCGCTTTCCCAACTCAAGAAAGATGGTAAGAAGAGGAACGGAAAAGGGTACCGCAAAGGAGCAGGCCAGGCATTTGCGGGGAAAGATATCCTTCAAAGAGATTCCACCCAGCAAGACAGTTCTCTTATATGGCAATACTAGATTGGCGAGACAAGAGAGAAAGCTTAGAAAGTAGTAAGGTGTCTGTGGAGCTTGCCTTACAGGTAGTGACTAGACCACTTGCATATCGAACAGATATTACTCTCAAGGGAGTAATTGCGATATGACCTAGGAACTTACAGAATACCAAACTTGGATAATCGGTAGACTGTTAGGAGAATGATTGGCTAGATCATTTGGTTCACTGCGGAGAACCCTTTCTACGCTACGTTCCCAATAAAAAGCCGTCATCCTTCTGTCGCCTGTTAGCCACACCAAACCAAGATGTAAGCGAATGTCTCTTTTTTGGAGACGAGAGACTGAGCCTTCTCCACAATATTGATTGTTATCTTATTTCTCAAGGAACAAAAAGTGAAAATTTCTGGGAGGATAGGATTCTATTTGTTTTTATCATGGTCCGTCGGTGCACTCATTCCTAATTTAATGGGTGCGGGAGTTGCTACAATTTCTGAACCGGGAGCTTCCATATTTCAGTGGCCAACTCTTTGAGATAGTCAGAGGTAGCTCTATATTCGGCCTCCAAGGAACTGGCACGGTCACGCTTATCTTTCCTGTCTCGATACTTAAGTGAAGATCTTTTATAAAAGAGGGGACCTAATATTCGACTTACGAGCAGATAGATCCGAGTGATCAGCCAAACGGTTCCTGGCTGCCCTGGCAGAGTCAGCAAGCGAAGGAAGCTCAGTGATACAGAGATGCACGCACATGGATAGGGAGAGTTGACTGTAAGATTTACTGCACCCTCGTCCTAAGAAGCTGCGTGTGAATCCCAGTATTCTACTTCCTTCTCCTCGTCTTAGGAAGCTCCTTTTTTCTAGAATGATTTAAGGTAGCGAGTGCACTACTAGGTTACTAGGTAATGCTAATTAAATCAATGTAATCAAAAACTTTGGAAGAGGCTTTTGGTCTCTTCGATAGCAGAAGAACAATCATTCCTCATTCACTTCCAGGAAAGAAGAGCTAAGCGTTCCACTCCTAAGCCTATTCCTATTCTTCCCATCTCGAAGGGCTAATTCATAGCAGGAAAGATCATATGCTACGGCATCTACTACTCTGTACTTACCCGGCAAAGTCCTTACTACTCATACTATGGGTCACCCTTTTCTTTTTTTCTTTCTCATAGGGCCCTCATCCAAGAGCGCGAATTTCTGATTGTCAGGGCGGCCTCCAGCATCCGCGGGGGACAAGGCGGAAACAACTAAGAAGTCCGTTGTTTTTGCTTTTAACTTAATATGTTGTTTGTTTGTTAACTTTGTTGTAATGTTGTGTTTAGTTGTTTGGCTGGTCTATGTGTGTGTATGTAAGCTTCCCATTGGATGTACTCCCATGTAACAAAATGCTTGTAGTGCTGGAATGAATAAAATCTGCTTTGTTCTAGTTCATTCTCTTTCCCTGTTTTGTGCAGAAAAATTGAAGATTTGAATTCTTTTTGAAATCTCGTTTTTTTCTTGTTAATTTCTCACATATACAAGCTAAAACTACAGGGTGGAAGTTGTGTGTTTAAAGTATAAAATCCTCTAATATAATCTCTGACTATTGCTCCTGGGTTTTACACTATTCAATACAAAATATCTACTCGTGGACGGAGGGGCGTGCACTTGATAAGCGAACTTACACGAGGCATCTGACCCAAATTGAAACATTTGGTACACGGCAAAGCGTTCCATATCGCCGGATTATAACAGCCGTTACCGACTCTCATCTCTTTTTAGAAAGAGGATAATAGTTTTTGAGTTGGTTGGATCAAAAGAAGGTGCGTGCAAGCCGTGGTGGACTGGGAGACGCCACGCAAGGTGCAGGAACTACGATTCTTCGTCAGATTAGTCATACTTAAATGTATTTATATATATATAAGTATATATAATACTATAAGCGGTTCATCGAGGGCTTCTCGGGTGATCGGAAGGGCTTAAGCTGCTTTTGCCTTACCTTCTAGTAAAGGGCGAATGAGGGGTGTGTGCAATAGTTTTCTTTCTTTCTCTCGCTCGATCCCTATAATTTGAGAGATAACAGGAAAGCGTTCTCTCGAATTCGAGGATGTGACACAAAGAATGACTCTCTTCGCGGGGATGTCAGCAGATTAGGCAGCTGTAAGGTTTTTTTATATTCGGTGGAAGGCAGGCTGAAACTCTGCCCCAACCAAGTGAAACTAAGGGTCTGAAAGAGTTCACGATCTGATCTATGGGGTGTTAACCCTCGGAGGACGGCTAAGAATGTCCATTAAAAGGAGCGGACCGATGGGGTCGTTTTTCAAGCACGAATAGAACGATCTAAAGGGGGGTGTGCAACCTAGAGAGATGGCCGTATCTCTTTGATGAATGTGGATCGAGGTTCGGTTCATTTGGAAAAGAGGTCAGTCTTAGGGGAGACCATGCGAATGGTTGAATTGATGACTTCGCTTCGATCTCTTCGACTGAACCTGAAGGAGACTTCGATCATTCAACTTTAGCTTCTGAAGGAAGAATGTCACTTGGAATTCCGGAAAGTGATTCTTCTCTTTCAGATCCTGGCCTTGGTAGAACTTGTCTTTGATTGGGATTTCGATTGAAAAGATGTTAGACCGCTTCCTCAT